CCGAAAATAATATTCCAAAGCTTTCGTATGTTCCCCGTTACTTGTGTGGATAAGGCCTATGTTATAGAGTATATAACTTCGATCATAAGGATCAATTTCTAGTCGCATAGCTTCATAATAATTCTGTAAAGCTTCCGCATAATTTCCTTCGGATTGAGCCGACATCCGTTACGGTCGTCATTCGATTCAAAGAATCTCCGTTTCAGAACCGTACATGAGATTTTCATCTCATACGGCTCCTCCTTTATGTGCATAATGATAATAATACATGGAATCAAAAAGACTGAAATATTCTCATTATAAACTAAGCGGGGCTGGTGTTTTTACAAGAAATCTCTAGCCAACCTTCTTGTAGAAGATCTTTCCTTAACATCAAGCATGTTGGTATTAGATAAAAAAAAGTTACTCCAACAATTTCTTTGTCTTCAACGCCCTTAAATTTGCAGGAATTAGTCACTTCAACAGTCTTCGATGGTTATACGGGTATCCAAAATACGAACGAGATGGATGTTTGTTGTCCCAACCATTGTTAGTCCCGATCCTGATAAGGAAAAGGGATAATTTATAACAAAGTTTTCGTGTGTTGATTCCTAGGAGTAGTGCTTCTTCCCCTATGCACCCTATTGGTACTAGTGGAGTAGGGTTGACCTAACCCATAGGTGTAACCTTTCGCTCAATACTCTAGAATCGACAATTGAAGCATCTGAGGCTGCATTAATCGGGGATACACGACAGAAGGCGTTGTTTTATTTACAAACTTCACCTTCAACAAGCGTAGATTTATTTCCATAATTTTTTTCTTCCTATCCCGAATAATGTTGTCTTTCTCTTAAGACCGAGAGCGGTAAAAATAAAAAAATAAAAAAAAATAATCAAATCGCACCATCTCTGTAATAGGTGAATGCCTCTTTTTCTCCCGAAGTTGTCGGAATTATTCGTAATAAGATATTGGCTACAATTGAAAAGGTTTTATCAATAAAATTTCCATTTATCCCAGATCTAGACATAGGTGTATTAATCCATTCTATAATTTATTTTAATTCCCTTTCGTGAGAAAACGATCCCACAAACAAAGGAATTGTGCAGTACGAAATAACATAAAAACGGATTCATTAAAAAGGAAGACCTTTTACTCAAATTGTTTCTTTTTGACAGGAATCAATAAAAAAAATCCGGGGGCGGTTCATGAATTTGGAATAAATTTATGGGTTAAGAAGTTGGAGTAAAGAGTTGTTGTTGAAAAATCTAAAACTGGAAAGAAATTTTATAATTTTTATGAAAATTGAATAATAGTGTAAACTAAATAGAATCATGATTTAAAGGTATCCATTAAACACAGTCTAAAAAAAATATATCGATCATTGGATTCGTTTCAATTGAGTGATTTAATCCGGTATAAATATTAGAAAGGGCGGAAACACCATCTTCGCAAACATGAATAGATATATATCCTTATTTTACAATTTTTCCCAAAAAGGATTTATCTTTATCCCCAGCCTCGGAGGAAGGATTTTTCTTTGATGAAAAGTTTTCTATTTTTAGAGTTAAAATTGAATGTACATAATACCTAATACCTATCCAAAATAATATGAATGACTCACTATTCACTCGGTTTTTGGGCCATAATCATTATGTAGGAGAGATGGCCGAGTGGTTCAAGGCGTAGCATTGGAACTGCTATGTAGACTTTTGTTTACCGAGGGTTCGAATCCCTCTCTTTCCGTACTCGTCAACTAATTCACCAATGTTACTGACTGCAATGCATCAAATAAGAATGGATACTCCAACAGTTAGACCTTTCTTTGATATAGATTATCTATTCCTACCCCGAATTTCTGTGGTACGAAAAATACTGGACAAAATCGACAAGGAATGAAAATACCCTACCGATCTATGATACATGAATAAGAGAAAAATCCCCAGATGAAACCCCTTACCTTACTTACCCCGGGTCCCTTTACTTAAGCCAAAATGAAGGGGGCAAAATTGCCCGAACCCTTGTTATTTTAGTTATGGTTAAGTCTGACGAGAGTAATATTCTACAACTAGCAATTCGTTTATTTTCAAACCGACCCATTTACTATCTATTATTTGATTGACTAATCCTTCATATTGGAATGGGTGAAGAGTCAAATGTTTTGGTAATTCCTCACGGGGGGGTGAATCAAGATAATTTTGAATCAGAGCCCTGGATTTTTGCTCATCCCTCACTGTAATAATATCTCGGGGTTTGCAGCGATAACTTGGTATATCTACTATACGACCATTAACTAAAATATGTCTGTGGTTAACTAATTGGCGGGCTTGAGGAATAGTCGAAGCCATACCTAATCGAAAAAGGATGTTATCTAAACGCATTTCAAGTAATTGTAGTAAAACCTGACCTGTTGACCCTTTGGCTTTTCCGGCGATCCGAACGTATTTAAGTAATTGTTGTTCTGTAAGACCATAATGAAAGCGCAATTTTTGTTTTTCTTCTAAACGAATACGATATTGAGAT